AAGGACCCGAAGCGCGCCAAAGAGCAAGCGGAGGCTCGAAAGAGCGCGCTAGTGCGCGCTCCGTTTTCTCGCTGGCTCTCAAGCCTCCGCGCGCTAGTGCGCGCTCCGTTTTCTCGTTCGCTAGCGCGCTCTCCGTTTTCTCGCTCCCCGGAGCTCGCTTGCTCTTTCTCGCCTCCGCTTGCTTTCTTGCTCGCTCCGGGTCGGTTCTCCCCGTAGCTTGCTGGAGAATCTTTATCAAAAAATATCTCTGACAAAACGCAATTCGTCGAAGGGAAAAAAAAAGAAGAGAAAGAAAGGGAAGCAAGCGTAGGCTAGAACGGAGCGAGCAAGAGAGCAAGCGGAGGGGAGACCCGGAGCGAGCAAGAGAGCAAGCGGAGGGGAGACCGGAGCGAGCAAGAGAGCAAGCGGAGGGTCCGAAGGACGGAGCGAGCAAGCAAGCGGAGGCTGCTCGAATAGAAAGCCGTAGCAGCAAGCGAGAAAACGGAGCGCGCACTAGCTTTTGTCGCTAGTGCGCGCGTAGTTTTCTCGTTCGCTAGCGCGCTTGTATAGAGTCCGCTTTGCTAGCTAGCGCGCTTGTAGTTTTCGAGCTTTCTTTCAATCCAAATAAGAGAACAAAGAAACCACTCAAAAATGAAAGTTAGATAAAGAAGTTTCAGTAAGAACTAGCCCGTCACTTCTTCCCCCAGCAAGCGGAGGGGAGACCGGAGCGAGCAAGAGAGCAAGCGAAGGGGGAGAGAGGCGACCCGGAGCGCGCGTCGTCTTTTGTCGCTAGCGCGCGTAGGCTATAAAGCCGTAGCTTGCTCTCTGGCTCGCTTCGGGTCGTTCCGGACCTCCGCTTGCTGGCTCTCACGCCGCGTTAGCGCTTGTAGTTTTCTCGCCCCTCTCTCCTTTTTTGTGTTTCCACTCGGGCTTTTCATTCTGTTTTCTTTATCAAAATATTAATGTAGAAAGGTGAGGCACTTTCCCCGGCATACGGAAAAAAAAAGCCAGGATGACGGCTTTGTAAGAGACGGGGAGGGGGAGGCTCTCGAAAGCAAACGAGACTAGAAATAACATGGGAATTCGCACCATTCCTATGAGTGCTTTTGTCTCGAAGAGCCAACGGGCAGCCCTCTCTCTCTATCTCGGTCTCGGTTTAGCATCATATATCGATCTGGAGAATTTGTGGATTGATTGTAGTGCGGATTAAGGAGCAGCTCCTCCATGCTGTGGCTGTGGAGGTGGGGGCTGCCGCCTCCCTTGGTTTTTTTGGAGCAGATCCAGGTTGGTCCGGAAAGTCATGGGAGAGGCAGGCAAAGTGAAATATAATAATATACTGGTGCTACTATAGAATCTTATGAATCAAGCACGGCACACTTTCTATATCTCCTCCGTCTACAAGGTGAACAGCTTAGCTTACAGCACAGCGTGTTCGCCACCACACCGGCTGGCTGGTGCATTGGCCTTACCGTAATAGGGCCGAGAGGAGCAAGCGGAGGCTAGACCGGAGCGAGCAAGAAAGCGGCGAGAAAGAGCAAGCGGAGGCGAGAAAGAGCAAGCGGAGGCTACGGCTCGAATAGAAAGCCGGAGCGAGCAAGCGATCAAACGTAGAGCGCGCTAGCGAACGAAGCGGACTCTATACGTATTCGCGCACTTCTGAAGTGAAAAAGACCCTTCCTGAGCGCGCGGCGTTTATAAGAGCGCAGACGCGAACGAGAAAACGGAGCGCGCACTAGCGCGCGGAGGCTTGAGAGCCAGCGAGAAAACGGAGCGCGCACTAGCGCGCGGAGGCTTTCGAGCCTCCGCTTGCTCTTTGGCGCGCTTCGGGTCCTTTCGGACCGGAGCTTGCTCTTTGGCGCGCTTCGTCCTTCGGACCCTACGCTTGCTGGGGAGGAACGACCCGGAGCGAGCAAGAGAGCAAGCGGAGGTCCGGAACGACCCGGAGCGAGCAAGAGAGCAAGCGGAGGTCCGGAACGACCCTACGCGAGCAAGAGAGCAAGCGGAGGTCCGGAACGACCCGGAGCGAGCAAGAGAGCAAGCGGAGGCTCGAAAGCCGGAGCGCGCTAGTGCGCGCGTATAGAGTCCGCATCGCTTGCTGCTCCGGCTTGAGAGCCAGCAAGCGTAGGTGCTGAAAGCCGGAGCGCGCCAAAGAGCAAGCGTAGGGTCCGAAGGACGAAGCGCGCCAAAGAGCAAGCTCCGGGGAGGAAGGACCGTAGGCTTGCTCTCTGGCAAGCGTAGGCTTGAGATAGAAAGCCGGAGCGCGCCGATTCTTTTCTTGCTAGCGCGCTCCGGGTCCTTCCGGACCTTCGCTTGCTGCTACGGCTTTCTATTAGAGCCGGAGCTTGCTCTCTTGCTCGCGTAGGGTCGTTCCTCCACGTAGCTTGCCGGAGAGCAAGCGTACGCTTTCTCGCCTCCGCTTGCTCTTTGGCGCGCTTCGGGTCCTTTCGGACCTCCGCTTGCTGGGCGCAGACGCTCTCGAGAAAAGGGAGAGCGCAGACGCGCGCTACGGGTCCTTTCGGACCCCCTAGCTTGCTCTTTTGGCGCGCTTCGGGTCCTTTCGGACCTCTGCTTGCTGCTACGGCTTTCTCGCCTCCGCTTGCTCTTTGGCGCGCTTCGGGTCCTTTCGGACCTCTGCTTGCTGGCTCTCAAAGACGACGCGCGCTTTCCGTTTTCTCGTTCGCTAGCGCGCTTTCCGTTTTCGAGCTCCATATCTCGTGACACGCGGAGCGTGGCATTTCCTTTGAGTTAGTCCGTATAACTTCTAACCAAAAGATTCATTCTTTATTGTTGAATCAAGTACCAGGTGCATTGCCTCTTTGAGTGAAGAAGAGAAGGGCTTTGTATAGAAACTCTTGAGCCATGTTCGTCGCCCTAGGCTCACCATTCTTATTTCATTTCATTTTTTTGATGGGTTCTAGCTACAAAGAACATATACATGGAGCTATGTCGACTTACGTACGTCTGTCTCGTTGACCAAACGATCCGGTATACCAGGCTACGTATCATCCCCTCTTTCCATAGAGGAGAGATAAAGAAAAAGAAAAGATATAGTGATCGTGCCGTAAGACCTTGTTCGTTTCTACTTGACGTTATTTTCCTCGGTTTTTTGAAACCATAAGGTAGCTTGCTTACTTAGCGCTTGCGCTAAGGATCTAATCAGAGTCAAACAACTTGGATTTGAAAAAAAAAACCTTTCCTTTATTAGCCGGAGTACAAGTGTACTCCTTGATCTTTAGTAAAGGCGGATTAAGCCAAAAAAGATTTGATTTTTCAAAAAGTCTCAACGTCCTCGTTGAGAGTTGCTCTGCGAGACGTCCAGTAGTCTCTGACTTGGTCTTCGAATCGTACGTTTCAGCCCGTTCCCAGCTTGCCTCGCTCTCAGGTTGGCCCTTCTACTTGACTAAGTAGTATTCCACTCGTGCAGTGGGTGTATGGACTAGCCCCCTCCTGTCGCAATGGTGTGGGGCGTCAGAAGCTGTTGCCCCGTAGCCAAGTCGAAGGGGCTGAAGTTCGACGCAGGGCTTTAAGTTATAGCAGCACTGACCAAGCTCGAAAACTACAAGCGCGCTAGCTAGCAAAGCGGACTCTATACAAGCGCGCTAGCGAGAAAACTACAAGCGCGCTAGCGAACGAGAAAGCAAGCGTAGGCTCGAAAGCCGGAGCAGCAAGCGAGAAAACGGAGAAAGCGCAGACGCTCTCGAGAAAACGTAGAGCGCAGACGCGAACGAAGCGGACTCTATACGCGCGCACTAGCGCGCGGAGGCTTGAGAGCCAGCAAGCGGAGGGGAGGAACGACCCTACGCGAGCAAGAGAGCAAGCGGAGGGGAGGAACGACCCTACGCGAGCAAGAGAGCAAGCGGAGGCTCGAAAGCCGGAGCGCGCTAGTGCGCGCGTATAGAGTCCGCATTGCTTGCTGCTCCGGCTTGAGAGCCAGCAAGCGTAGGCGCTGGAAGCGAAGCGCACCAAAGAGCAAGCGGAGGCTCGAAAGAGCGCGCTAGTGCGCGCTCCGTTTTCTCGCTTGCTGCTCCGGCTTTCGAGCCAGCAAGCGGAGGCTCGAAAGCCTCCGCGCGCTAGTGCGCGCGTAGTTTTCTCGCTTGCTCTCGTGCGCGCGTAGGGTCCTTTCTCCCCAGCAAGCGGAGGTCCGAAAGGGGACCCGAAGCGCGCCAAAGAGCAAGCGGAGGCTCGAAAGAGCGCGCTAGTGCGCGCTCCGTTTTCTCGCAGGCTCTCAAGCCTCCGCGCGCGTCTGCGCTCTACCTTTTCTCGAGAGCGTCTGCGCTCGTACTACGTTTTCTCGCTTGCTGCTCCGGCTTTCTATTCTATTCTCGCCGTAGCTTGCCAGAGAGCAAGCCTACGCTTCCAGCGCCTACGCTTGCTTGCTCGCTCAGGTCTCCCCTCCGCTTGCTCCAGTCCTTCTGGTTTGCACTAAAGTGCCTTACTTAAGTAGCCCTCGAGGAGTCCGTTTATTCTCTCCGTCTGAGCTTTCAAAGATATACCGACCGTGGGCATCCGACCATCAGATACCAACAGTCGTCTTCTAACATTACCGACCTTAAAATATCGGGTTTTCATCAATTTTACATAACATAAAAAAAGCTCTTTTCATCATCAGAAACAACCAGATTTCCGACCTCTTGCATTGCATTACCATAACGATGAGAAAAATGAAAAAAAAAAAAGAGAGATTGCTCTTGTGATTCGGAATGAGCCTTTCTCGGTGGAGGAAAGGAATAGCGATGGATTCCTATGGAGCATCCAGCAAGCGTAGGCGGAGGCGAGAAAGCAAGCGGAGGGGAGACCGTAGGCTTGCTATATGGCAAGCGGAGGGGAGACCGACCCGGAGCGAGCAAGTAAGCGTAGGCTGCTCAATAGAATAGAAAGCCGGAGCAGCAAGCGAGAAAAGGTAGTATTCGCGCAGACGCTCTCGAGAAAAGGTAGAGCGCAGACGCTCTCGAGAAAACGTAGTATGAGCGCAGACGCGAACGAGAAAACTACGCGCGCACTAGCGCGCGGAGGCTTGAGAG